TGTTTTAAGATATTATACAATCAATCAAAGAAATGTATCCAATCCAAAGAGAAAGGTAAGGATTTCTTTTAGGAAATAGATTAAAGAAAAAAAACAGGATTCAAGCCCCCCAAAAAAATAAAAAATGAGATATTTTCATATATTTTTTGTATCGTTTTGGCGACATGGCCGAGCGGTAAGGCGGGGGACTGCAAATCCTTTTTCCCCAGTTCAAATCTGGGTGTCGCCTGATCAACAAAAAAATAGGAATACCTTATTCTGTTTTGCTAAGATAACTTGACAAATCTTTTTCCAGCAGAAGTAAGGGACTCTTGATACTTGCTTGATGCTATAAGCATCTGGCGGTTCTGTTCTCTAAAATGAAAATGCTGTAAATCCTTGCGTCTAGGCTTCAATTCACGGAAAGATTATATTAGTGAATTTTGAATGAAAAAGAATCGTTAAATCTTGATATGACAGCTGTTATTAATGTAGTGTTTCTTAACTGGGTCTTCAATTAATTTGGATAGACGAACGAGGAATTTAATTATTAGTTGCGGAAAGGTCGAAAGATATTTTATTCGTATACGAACTCATGAAATTCTATGTGTGCTCCTGCAATCAATTTAATATTGATTGAAGAGATAATTGTCTTTAATGTAATAGACTATCTTCTGATTGTTTCACATAGACAAGCAGGAGACGTAACGTAAGGATTAGCTAAAATGCGAAATTAGGAGTATGTGATAGATAGTGATCTATCTTGACTCTATATTTTGATACTTTTGACTTAATGTAATGAAATGAAGGTCAACAAAAAAAAGACTAGGTCTTATTATTACTACATGTTAGTACCATTCCCTTGAAACTTCCAGGGGTGTATCTACGTATTTTGCTTGTGCTTAATGTTTTCCGATTCTACTAGAAATCATATAATAAACTGTTATAATTGTGAGTTTATTGGATTGTTTCATCAACGGTGTTGGGTTAGAATCCCCTTTTGACTCTTCGCCAGGGATTCCACTATTATTATTAATTATTAATGAACACAATAATGATTAGTGACCAATAATGGAATAATTCCTTCATATTTATAGAGATAGGGGATATAATTCACATGGATATAGTAAGTCTCGCTTGGGCTGCTTTAATGGTAGTCTTTACATTTTCTCTTTCACTCGTAGTATGGGGTAGAAGTGGACTCTAGAAGTACTACTAATTGAGTTGAAGAATCAAACTCAAACCATATCAATTGTTTTATAGATCGTTCTGCAAAGTCCTTTTTATTTTACTTTTTTATTTGTTTTTGGTTTCCCCCTCTTTTTTTTTACTGTTCAAAGATAAAAAAAGAAATAGTTATGTTATTAAGTATATACAGACTTCCTATAGGAAACAACATAGACATAGTGGTTGTCCAACGATATACTACACATAAATATACTACACATAATAAAATATTGCCTTGGGCAAGTCACATATTGCGCGTTCCCGCTTTTTTTATTCTTTTAGAGATTTTATTTATGTTATGCTTGCTTTATCGAACTCATTTCATATCATGGTTCAAACGTTAAAAATCAGTGGGCTTTACTAATCCTTTTCGAAATCAAAAGAGGTTCCCATGGAACTGAACCACTGGATCATCTGTCAACTGCTCAATCAATTACTTCTTCGGAATACTAAAAAAAGATTATGTGATTTTCTTGTTATTAATTTTAATAATTATTAAAGGCCTATACTCTTTTTTTCCTTCATCGATTTGATTCTTTCAATGGATATCGTGATTCATATTGAATAGAATCAGAAATTCTAGGAATTCGAATCGTAAGAGTAAGAATTGCCCTTCGATTTTTTCAGATTGATGATTGGAATCAACACAAATTAAATAGATGAAGCAAAGAAATCGAATTGGTACGTTATGTAAATACATTACATATATGTAATTGATATCTATATGTAATTGATATCTATATGTAATTGATATCTATGAAGATACATATTGTAGATTGATCTATATTAAACCCCTATCTTTATACAGTACGACTTTATATACTACAATAACAATAATAAATATGGTAGAAAGATTTATATATTTCTTTCTACCATACTATCGAATCTCATAGAATACTGATGATTCTAGTCCGCTTATTTCATTTAAGACACTAAATTTGAATACTTTTCATTTTCTTTTTTCTTTTCAAGCATTGAGAAGAACTAAGCAGTCAAGTTTCATTCAAATGAATCATTTTGGCTGACTGTTTTTACGTATATTATAAGTAAAAAAGCAGTAGGAACTAGAATGAACAGTGCAGTAGCAATAAATGCGAGAATATTTACTTCCATAATCTAATCGTTTCATTTTTAGTTAATTCGCAATAACTCGGGATTGAATCCCATAGAGCTGATAAATCTTTCGGCTGTAAATCCAATATTCAATGGGATGAATTACATCTCGATGATATCAAATCGGAGCAATATCATGAATAACAATATCTGAACTATAAAATTGATTCATCGTCGAGAATTAAATAGTATAACATAGGAAGATCTTTTATACATACCGAATTCCAATTTTTATTCCTGATCCGATCAAGAATTTCTTTACTTTATCATTCTTTTCCATTCTTTCTTTTCTATAAGCTACGCCCCCCTTTGTACAATCATCTGATGAAATATCATATGACCGCCTTTATACTTACTTACATTGGTTATAAAAAATCCCAATAAAATAACCAATAGAAGCGAAATGTAAAAAAGGAAGAAGTTTAGTTCTAACCCCCCCCTTTTTTAATGATATAATCTTCTTTGGAAAACAAAGAAGGAGTATAATAAGGAGAGTCCGGGTATAAAAAAATCGAGTATTTCATCAAATTCATTAAAAAGTTTGTTCTTTCTTCGGCAAGAACCTTAAACTTAAAAAAGATTATTCATTCTCTCACAAAGAGAGATAGCCCTTGCTAAGAGAAATGGGATCCTTCTTTGAGCTTTATTTTATTAATATCCTATTTCCTTGGATTAATTATGAGATGCATATATCAAAAATTCAGTGTGAAATTTGAATTAGATAAATTGTTTCAAATTCACATTAATAATTGAAATTAGTAATTGAGGTTACAAAAAATCGGAGCCCTAAAGGGATATACTTTTCATCTTAAAAGTATTATATCAAAGTTACTATGTTAAATTCTTTTTTGTATCGTACAAATTCCATTTGTGTATAGACTCCTGGAAACATATAGTACCCTATTTCACAGATCGGGAATAATCGAAAAAGCCAGACTCCGTACGGTATCTCTTGGAATCCTGAATATGATTCTACCAATAATTGTACTAATCTACATATGTCTTTCTCCTATCAATCGGGACTAGTTGAATAAATGGGAATTTCCATATTTCTTTAATGAGAAATGTGAAACTAATAAATAAATAAAATAAGAGATTAGAGGGTATCCCACTTGGGAATGAGATTCTGCTATGTGTTCTCCTTTTCACAGCAAATGCAGATGTATTTTTTTATTGGAATTGGATCCGTCGGGACTGACGGGGCTCGAACCCGCAGCTTCCGCCTTGACAGGGCGGTGCTCTGACCAATTGAACTACAATCCCAAGGAAATAAAGTGTACATCATACATATTCTTATGATTTCATTCAAATCCTTTATTTTTTATATATTTTATTTCGATTTTCGATATTTAGATTAGAATAATAACAGAAACGCGAGTTATATATTGGATATCCACACGGATATGCACTTTAGCGGGAGCGTCTCAGGGATTGTTAATAATCCTTTTATTTTTTATAATTTGATTCTTTTCCTTAGACTTTATAGTTTCAGATCGTTATATGAATCTAGTATGAATCTATATCATTAGCAAGCAAGATCAGAATTTGTGAGATAAAATAAAGAGAGCAAATGAACAGCAGTAAAATATATCAGAAAATTGTAGTTTTTTTTATTCTTCCGTATTCCGATCAGGCATTTCTGGGGAACAACAAATTCTATCATTTCGTGGTGGATCGGCGAATTATTGGGCCGAGCTGGATTTGAACCAGCGTAGACATATTGCCAACGAATTTACAGTCCGCCCCCATTAACCGCTCGGGCATCGACCCGGGAAGAATAAATTCCAGGCTTATTGATAATCCATGATCAACTTCCTTTCGTAGTACCCTACCCCCAGGGGAATTCGAATCCCCGCTGCCTCCTTGAAAGAGAGATGTCCTGAACCACTAGACGATGGGGGCATACTTGCCCGATCGTCATCATACTATATTCATAGTATGAACAGTTTTTTGAAATTGTCAATATAATGTGGTATGATTAAAGGTATGATTAAATCTGAAAGATCTTTCTCTCTTTCATGATTTCATAGAATCTTTTGATTCGTATTTATGAATCATTCATTCTAATCACCCTTCCATTTTTTTTTTTTAATATTATTTTCATTAAATAGATTCTATTTCATTTTAAATATTATATTTAAATATTATTATATTATATTTAAATATTATTAAATATTTTTAATGAATTAGAAATAGAATTCTATCAAAGAATAAAATAAATAAAAAAAGAAATCTAAGAATAAATAGATATTAATTATAAATCGATATTATTAAAACGATATTTATATGAAATATTGAATATTAAAAAAAAATAAATAAAATAATAAACTAAATAGGATAGGTAGAATAGAAATAATACGAGGTATAGGACCTTTTTGGAATGATTGGTCTGGCAGACCAGAAAGGGGAATTAAACTTCATTTCTTACACTTTCATTCATTGATTCATTCATTTTGTTAAGATTAGATAGACATATTTCTATCTTACACTAAGCCAGGAAGTTCAAAAAAAAAAGATAAATCTGAAAATTTGGGAAGAGGGATAGGGATCAACAAGTTATTGAAAATTGTTTTTCTCGAATAATTAAGTTTAAGTTCAGGGAACAAATAAAAAAATCTTTTTATCAATGATTCGAGGAAATATCTTAGATCTGTGTTGAATTGGTAAGTCTATGTATCAAT